CTTATCGAGTGGGTTATCCAATTTTTAAATTGGTTTATTCTGCAGCAACAAATGCTATTCACAATGTCGGTTTAAACGAAGCAAGTTTAATCATTAGCAAAGCAGAAGTCGTGAAGGGGTACTACTGTGAAAAAATTAAAACCTCGAGCTCGAGGGCGTAGTTATCCGATAAAAAGACCCGTTTTTCATATAACTATTGGATTAAAAGATATATCTGTAAAGGAAGTATAAAAAAGGAAGTATAAAGGAGCCAAATACGCCATATTATACTTCAAAGGCAACGTATGGAGAAATAAAAATAAGTAAATACACGGATATGACGTGTCATGATATATATAGTATTGGGAGATTATGGGACAAAAAATAAATCCACTTGGTTTCAGACTTGGTGCAACCCAAGGTCATCATTCTCTTTGGTTTGCACAACCACAAAATTATTCCGAAGGGCTACAAGAAGATCAAAAAATCCGAGATTGGATCAAGAATTATGTACAAAAAAATATTAAAATATCCTCTGGTGTTGAGGGAATTGCATGCATAAAGATTCAAAAAAGAATCGATTTGATTCAGGTCATAATCTATATGGGATTCCCAAAATTATTACTAGAAGGTAAAGGTGGGCCTCGAAGAATCGAAGAATTGCGGATAGATGTACAAAAAGAAATTAATTGTGTAAACCGAAAACTCAACATTGCTCTTACAAGAATTACAAACCCTTATGGACACCCTAATATTCTCGCCGAATTTATAGCCGGACAATTAAAGAATAGGGTTTCATTTCGAAAAGCAATGAAAAAGGCTATTGAATTAACTGAACAAGCAGGTACAAAAGGAATTCAAGTACAAATTGCAGGACGTATCGACGGAAAAGAGATTGCGCGTGTCGAATGGATCAGAGAGGGTAGAGTTCCTCTACAAACCATTCGAGCTAAAATTAATTATTGTTCCTATGCAGTTGGAACTATCTATGGGGTATTAGGCATCAAAATTTGGATATTTGTAGACGAGGAAGTCTAAGCCTTTATTTGACTTGTCTTTACGTTCTATCGGAAATAAAAAAGCAAAAAATGACAAACTCTTTCATTCTTTTTCTGTTAAATCAAAAAAAAAATGGGCAATTCTATAAGGTTGAATAAAAATTCAATTCATTTTTTTATATTGATATAATTGCTATGCTTAGTGTGTGACTCGTTGGTTTTTGTAGGGTTAGTAGTCAAAAAAACGGACTGGCCCATAGTATGAACTAATAACTATCGAACTAATAACCAACTCACCGCTTCATATTATCTGGATCTAAAGAACTAGTCACGATATGATATATTGATCATATCATTGTAGCAACTGAATTTTTGTTTGCATAAACAAGCAAAAAAAAGAAAAACCAATCTGATTTTAAGTTGTGAAGCAATAACAAAAAGAATGCAGATAAATGGAAGGGTGAGAGAAAGAGAGAAAAAGAATACTAATGCTATATGATTCCAATATGTAAGGTCTCTGAGCGATCTTATAAAGGATAGCGTAATAAAGCATCAATACTAATTTGATTGATCTATAATTCGATGAATTTGTTCATAGAACAAAAAAAGTCAAGAGCCCTGGGTCCACAAAGACTGAGAAAATTGACTCAATAACACATTTCATTTTCATTAGGAGCTCCGCTGTAGAATTCAGGCCTAACCATTAATCGCGAAGCGATGGGAACGACGGAACCCGTGGATGCGGAAGATTCTATTGAAAACGAATCCTAATAATTCATTGGGTAGGATGGCGAAACGAACCCGGGACCAATCCACTTTTATTCTGAGAGGCCATGTCATAGGATAACCCTACAACTGAAATAGATATGGAAAGAGTAAATATTCGCCCGCGAAAGTTTTTATTTTATTGGATTTCTAAATTTTGATAGATCCAATCTAATATGATAATAAAAAAGACAAAACAAAATAAATACTCGTTATAATAAAACGAAATTCTATTATTATTATCTATTATCTCTAACTAATCTATAAAATAATTATCTATAACTATAAATAAATAGAAATTGAATACATGTTTAGTTTTTTTTATATAAACTATCAAAACAAGATATACAAATTTCTAATAGATTAGATATTAGATAAAATCTCAAAGACTCCCACGATTCAGTATATTATTCATTAAATACATGTATACCATGTTATAATTGTTATTTTTCATTCGCGAGGAGCTGGATGAGAAGAAACTCTCATGTCCGGTTCTGTAGTAGAGATGGAATTGAAATTGAAAAAGAACCATCAACTATAACCCCAAAAGAGCCAGATTCCGTAAACAACATAGAGGAAGAATGAAAGGAATATCTTATCGAGGTAATCGTATTTGCTTTGGTAGATATGCTCTTCAGGCACTTGAACCCGCGTGGATCACGTCTAGACAAATAGAAGCAGGGCGGCGAGCAATGACACGAAACGTACGCCGCGGCGGAAAAATATGGGTACGTATATTTCCAGACAAACCTGTTACAGTAAGACCCGCGGAAACGCGTATGGGTTCCGGTAAAGGATCTCCCGAATATTGGGTAGCTATTGTTAAACCGGGTAGAATACTTTATGAAATGGGTGGAGTAGCAGAAAATGTAGCCAGAAAGGCTATTTCAATAGCGGCATCCAAAATGCCTATACGAACGCAATTCATTATTTCGGGATAAGAATGTATAACCAAAGAAAAGAAATCTTTTGAATGAAAAAAAAAAACAAAATTATAGGTTTCTTTTTTTTTTTTTGTTTTGGACAAACAATATTTCTTTTTTTACTTAGCCCCTTCGCAGTGAAAGAGCAAATAAAAAAAAATGATATGATTCAACCTCAAACCCACTTAAATGTAGCGGATAACAGCGGGGCCCGACAATTAATGTGTATTCGAATCATAGGAGCTAGTAATCGACGATATGCTCATATTGGTGACGTTATTGTTGCTGTAATCAAGGAAGCAATACCAAATACACCTCTAAAAAAATCCGAAGTGATCAGAGCTGTAATTGTACGTACTTGTAAAGAACTCAAACGTGACAACGGTATGATACTACGATATGATGACAATGCTGCGGTTGTTATTGATCAAGAAGGAAATCCCAAAGGAACTAGAATTTTTGGTGCGATCGCACGGGAATTGAGACAGTTAAATTTCACTAAAATAGTTTCATTAGCACCTGAAGTATTATAAGTCTAATAAAACGGAGACTCTAATGCTATTATAGCATTTGAATAAAATATGAATAGAGTAAACTAGATTAATTAGTAAATTTGTCTCACGCATATATCTTTAACAATTCATAAAATAGAAAGAAAAAAGCATGTTGATTATATCAAAGTTCGGGGGTAACAATAATTTTAATTTATCATGGGTAAAGACACTATTGCTGATATAATAACTTCTATACGCAATGCTGACATGAATAGAAAAGGAACAGTTCGAATACCATCTACTAACATCACCGAAAACCTTGTTAAAATACTGTTAAGAGAAGGTTTTATTGAAAATGTGAGGAAACATCAGGAAAACAACAAATATTTTTTGGTTTTAACCCTACGGCATAGAAGGAATAGGAAAGGCCCATGTAAAACTGTTTTAAATTTAAAACGGATCAGTCGACCCGGTCTACGAATCTATTCTAGTTATCAACGAATTCCTAGAATTTTAGGTGGGATGGGGATTGTAATTCTTTCTACCTCTCGGGGTATAATGACGGACCGAGAGGCCCGACTAGAAGGAATCGGCGGAGAAATTTTGTGTTATATATGGTAAGCTTTCTTATATCCAAATTAAGATATGGAACTTTACTATTTGTGAAAAAAAAAGATAAAGAACGGGTTTCTATTCTCACTCTCCTCTTACATTAGTTAATACTTCAAGGAGATTTTACCGCGAATGAAAAAATAAAACTGGATTCATGAAAGTTTAATTCCTGAATCACTTCCGAATGGTATGCTTCGGATTCATTTAGATAATGAAGATCGGATTCTAGGTTATGGTTCAGGAAGGATTCAACGTAGTTTTATACGTATACCAACGGAAGATAGAGTAAAAATTGAAAGAAGTCATTATGATTCAACCAAAAGGCATATAGTTTCTAGACTCCGAAACAAGGATTCAAACGATTAGGTGGTTTTTTTTTTCAACTTCAATATTCCTTTCGGAGGGATACAATTCGAAAGTTTCAAATTTCCAGAAACTAATTTTCTTCAAATAAGTAAATTTGAAATTCAGTTAAGGAATGACAAATATGAAAATAAGGGCCTCCATTCGTAAAATTTGTGAAAAATGTAGACTGATCCGTAGACGGGGACGAATTATAGTAATTTGTTCCAACCCGAGACATAAACAAAGACAAGGATAATCTTTATAAAATATAAAGAGACTCCCTAAGGGACCCAATATACAAATAAAAAAAAAAAAGCGGAAAAGATCCGTTTTGGCATGAAATGGATATATCCATATACCTCTGACTTATATTTATGAGACGATAAAATATGGCAAAACCCGCACCCAGAATCGGTTCACGTAGGAATGGGCGTATTGGTTTACGTAAGAGTGCGCGTAGAATACCAAAAGGGGTTATTCATGTTCAAGCAAGTTTCAACAATACCATTGTGACTGTTACAGATGTACGAGGCCGGGTAATTTCTTGGTCCTCCGCCGGTACTTGTGGATTCAAGGGTACAAGAAGAGGGACACCCTTTGCGGCACAAACCGCAGCAGGAAATGCTATTCGGATGGTAGTCGATCAAGGTATGCAACGAGCCGAAGTCATGATAAAAGGCCCCGGTCTCGGACGAGATGCAGCATTAAGGGCTATTCGTAGAAGTGGTGTAATATTAAGTTTCATACGGGATGTAACCCCTATGCCACATAATGGCTGTAGGCCCCCTAAAAAAAGGCGTGTGTAAAAATAAACAAAACATTGAAATGATTTCAAGAGAAATAAATAATTTAATGATTTGATCAAATAATAAGATTACCATGGT